TAATTGGTAAAGATACATGTATTTGATGTCCTGCCCAAGAAAGAGATCCCAATCCTAGGAGCCCTGTCAAATGGTGATTCAACATAGATTCTACATCTTGGAACCAAGCCAATTTTGGAGCAGCTTTGTGATAATGAAACCAACCAGCAAAAAGCATTAAGGCTGCAAAGACCAATGCACCAATTGCGGTACAATAGAGTTGTAATTCACTAGTTATTCCAGATGCTCTCCAAATCTGAAAAAACCCAGAGGTTATTTGTATTCCTCGGAACCCTCCCCCTACGTCACCATTCAATATTTCTTGGCCCACTATTGGCCAAACCACCTGAGCACTAGGCCTAATGTGAGTAGGATCACTTAACCATGCCTCATAATTGGAAAAACGAGCACCATGAAAATACATGCCACTTAGCCAAAGAAAGATGATAGAGAGTTGGCCGAAATGGGCACTAAAAACTTTTCGGGAAATCTCTTCTAAATCACTAGTATGGCTATCAAAATCATGAGCATCAGCATGTAGGTTCCAGATCCAAGTAGTAGTATCGGGTCCCTTAGCTATTGTTCTTGAGAAATGACCTGGTTTTGCCCATTCCTCAAAAGAAGTTTTTATGGGATCCCTATCTACCAAAATTTTCACTTCTGGTTCCGGTGAACGAATAATCATTGAGTCCTCCTCTTTCCAGACAACACATACAAAGAGACCTGCCAACATAAAACAGAATTAATGAATTTATGAGAAATGTTTATATTGAGTTTTGTTCTCTTCTATTTCCCATCTATCTATTTTATATTTTATTTAATTTATTTTCGTTAGTTATTCACTAGAACAATTATGATCTCGAAGTCAATCCGGGGCAAGTGTTCGAATCTATTATGACATAACTGTGAGGCGCTCAACGGACCTTTTTTAATCTTCTAAGACATTTTGTGGACGTTGAATGGAAGTTAAATAATTTTTTGTGCAGCATAATGGAATGTATTAATATTTGACTCAGAAGTTACTAGATGGAACTTTTTTTACTTTTTGTTTTTATATTTTTATATAGAAAATATTATAATATTTTGATGTACTCTATTTTTTTTTTTCAAATCCCGTGAGTAGTCATTAGTATTCATTATTAGACAATATACCATTTTTTTATATCAGTATTTTTTTTTTTTGAAGGTCTCTTTTTTTATTTGATGGATGTGATGGATGGGGATAACAAACAATAAATTATATATATTATATATATAATAGAAAATAAAATTAGAATATATATATATCAAAAATATAAAATCTTATCTAATTTTCTTAAATAATATTTCTTAAAGAAAATTAGATAAGATTTTATAAGAAAAAACAGAGTGTTCTTATTCAAAACGCCCAGTGATTTTCAACCAATTCTGTGCTTCAATATAATTCCCGGGGGTAAGGGCTATAGCTTGTTTCCAATATTCAGCGGCTTGATTAAACCAAGACTCCGCAACTTCGGAGTCTCCCTGTCGAATGGCCTGTTCTCCTCGGTCGGAATAGGTGAGTAAATTCCTTTCCTTAGAACCGTACATGAGATTTTCACCTCATACGGCTCAGCAGTCAATTCTTTTTTCTATTATTTTGAAGTTAACTAAAAGAAACAAAGAAGTTATTAATAAAAGTTTCAAACTTGACTTTTGACTAATAAAGAATTTCAAAGAATATTTCATCTTTTTTTAGTTTTATCTTTTCTCCTACCTTCAGACATAAACATGAATAAAGCACCGGCATTAATATCCTCATTAGAATTTAGAATTCATTTTCTGAAAGGTAACTATCTCGATTTTTTATATCATATAAAAAAATATATGATATATCAATTTCTATAGAATCTTGGAAAAAGTCTTTTCTTTATAAGAAAGAAAAGACTTTCTATCTTTGGGATTTGATACTACACCGCTGCTCAAAATATCAGAGATCCTTTTTATTACATAAGTGGATTCTTTACTTTTCTATCATGAGATAAGTAAGTAAGCAGTTTTTTTTGTATCGGCTCAAAACCTCTTTACTTGATCCTTACGGTGCTTCCTTTATCAATTATATCTTTTATCCAGAGAAAAATAGGTACCTAGGCATATGTATTTCTTCATATTTTTACTTCTATGAAGTTTCTTTCTTTGCTACAGCTGATAAAAATCGTTGTTTTGGACGATATATATATATGTAGAAAGCCTTTTTTTTCTAGTATTTATTATATTAGTATTTGTGAATTTGCTCGTTCTTTTCTTTTTTATCTTTCTATAGTGGAGATAGTCGCACGTAATGACAGATCACGGCCATATTATTAAAAGCTTGGGGTAAGAACGGGTTTCGTTCGAGCGCCCGAAAATAATATTCCAAAGCTTTCGTATGTTCTCCGTTACTTGTGTGGATAAGACCTATGTTATAAAGTATATAACTTCGATCATAGGGATCAATTTCCAGTCGCATAGCCTCATAATAATTCTGTAAAGCTTCCGCATAATTTCCTTCCGATTGAGCTGA